GCTTACTCTAGATTAAAAGTAATTTAAAGTAGGTGAGAACACTCTTCGGGCCGTATATACGGAATTGGGAAAGCTTTTGGGTGTGTCAGCAAAGTAACAGGGCTAGAGAAGAATGAAAACTCCAATTAATGCATTATTAGAGGCCTCGCTCCTACGTGACGCGGCTGAGCCATTTCAACTAAGCTTCCAAGATGCTGCTAGTCCTGTTATGGAAGAGATTCTATTCCTTCATAACCAAATTATGTTTATTTTAATTATTATTATAACAACTGTATTATGGTTAATTATAAGAGGATTAACAGGCCAAGCTTATCATCGCTATCTTATAGAAGGAGTCACAATAGAGATTGTTTGGACTATAATTCCAGCAATTATATTAGTGTTTATAGCATTCCCTTCTTTAAAACTACTTTATTTGATGGATGAGGTAGTAGAACCCGGTGTGACAGTAAAAGCCATAGGTCATCAATGGTATTGGTCTTATGAGTATTCAGATTATCAAACTACCTTAGGTGAAGATAGTACCTTAGAATTTGATTCTTACATGATACCTACAAGTGATCTTCAACCCGGCGATCTCCGACTATTAGAAGTTGACAATAGAATGGTTGTTCCTATTGATACTTATGTAAGAGTTTTAGTCACAGGCGCAGATGTGCTTCATTCATTTGCTGTACCTTCATTAGCTATGAAAATGGATGCTGTGCCTGGACGTCTTAATCAAACCGGATTTTTAGCTAAAAGACCAGGATTATTTTATGGTCAATGTTCCGAATTATGTGGCGCTAATCACTCTTTTATGCCCATTGTTATAGAGGCCGTTAGCATGGATAGATATATCAGCTGGCTATCTTCATTATGTGCTGATCTTTAGAAGATCTTTCAATCATCGAATAATGCCTCATTTAGATATAACTGCTTATTTAACTCAATATAGCTGGACATTAATAACCTTGTTAGCACTTTATAGTATTATGAGTTTATTTATTTTACCTAAAATTCAAAATAACTTACGTATAAGAAGTATACTACAGGAAGAGGGGTCAGCCCCTAGTAAGGGACTCGGGGTTAATAGAGCATATGCTATATTACAAGATATACTCCGTAAATAAGCCCATTTTCTTCATATATTCAATATGGCAGCTTCTCTTTTTGATCAATTTAATGTAGTTCGGATAATTGGGGGTATAATTACTAATTCTTCTATTATGATGCTTATCCTATTTAGTGTAATATTAATAGGAAGTTGTTCATATAAATTAATACCTACAAGATTGCAGGCTATACAAGAAATTATTTATACCCACTTTTTAGGATTAGTAAAAGATTCTACAGCTAATAAGGGAACTCAGTATTTTACTCTTATTGTAACTTTATTTACGTTTATTGCTGGATTAAATCTGTTAGGTCTATTTCCCTATGTATTTACTCCTACTGCCCATATTGTTGTTACTTTCGGGTTAAGTGTATCTATTTTAATAGCAGTAACAATATTGGGGATAACACAATACCGTTGGAACTTTGCTTCAATGATGATGCCTAGTGGGGCTCCCTTAATATTAGCCCCTCTATTAGTATTGATTGAAACACTTATCTATTTTTCCCGAGCACTCTCTTTAGGTGTTCGATTGGCTGCTAATTTATCGGCTGGGCACCTTTTATTTGCTATATTTGCAAGTTTTGGGTTTGCAATGATTAGTAATGGAATGTTAGTATTAAGCTTAGCCCCAATATTAGTAATGGTTTTTATAACTATACTAGAAATTGCTGTGGCCTTAATTCAAGCATATGTATTTTGTCTGTTAACTACTATATACATTAATGATAGTCTAAATCTACATTAACCCATACTTAGAATAATTGTTGGGTAGGAGTATTAGTCTCCGCTTGATTCCCCGCCGGGGAGCCATGAGTAAGGCTTATCACCCTTATCATTTAGTGGATCCTAGTCCATGGCCTTATATAGGCTCAATCGGGGCACTACTGATTACAGTAGGCTCAGTATTATATTTTCATTATAGTTATACATGGATAATGTATTTAGGTGCAATAACATTAATATTAACAATGTTTGTTTGGTGGAGAGATGTTATTAGAGAGGCCACTTTCCAAGGACACCATACTCAAATAGTAAAAAGAGGATTAAGATATGGTATGATCCTTTTTATTACTTCTGAAGTTTGTTTCTTTTTTGCGTTCTTTTGGGCTTTCTTTCATAGTAGCTTATCTCCTACTATAGAATTAGGAGCTGTTTGGCCCCCTGTTGGTATAGAAGTGTTAGATCCATTTTCTGTGCCCCTATTAAATACAGCTATATTACTTAGTTCAGGAGCAACAGTTACATGGGCACATCACGCCATAGTTAGCGGACAAAGATTAGAAGCCATACAATCACTTACTTGTACCGTAATACTTGGGATTCAATTTACAGCCCTACAAGCTATGGAGTATTACGAAGCACCTTTTACAATCTCAGACTCCGTATATGGTTCAACCTTTTTTATGGCGACAGGTTTTCATGGTTTTCATGTTATAATTGGAACTATATTTTTGACTGTATGTTTAGCTAGACTAATAGGTTATCACTATACTCGTCATCATCATTTTGGTTTTGAGGCTGCTAGTTGGTATTGGCATTTTGTAGATGTGGTTTGGTTGTTTTTATATGTATGTATTTACTGGTGGGGCTCTTAGCCCTGGCCATAGTTACATAGTGCTTAGCTAAGCTCAGCTTGTAGGGTCAACTAACGGTAAGTTCTCAGACTCATAATCTGATTATGCAGGTTCAACTCCTGCCCCTACCACTATTAAAAACAAAATAGATACACATATAAACCAAATAGGTACAGGAAAGAGGAAAATTATAAAAATCTAGGCAAACATACACGAACTAATTCGATTAGGGGGTATGGAATTACCCCCAATAATACAATAGCTACTATTAGCGGTAATTGCCCGTTAAACTCTCGTCTATTAATATCTCTCGAAAATATTAAGTATGGAGAAAGTTGCCCAAAACAAATTCTATTATATAAATATAATGAATAAGCAGCAGCTATGACCATACTAGTTGAGGTAAGAATACCTAATGATGTACTAGTAGAAAAAGCAGCTACTAAGGATAAAAATTCTCCAACAAAATTACAACTAAGAGGAACAGCAATATTAGCTAAAGTAAACACCATAAATATGATAGAAAATAAGGGCATAGTCATAACTACTCCCCTATAATACCTAATTAACCTTGTATGATGTCTCTCATAGAGCAACGTTACTGCTATAAATAAAGCGGGGCTAACCACTCCATGAGCTATCATTAAGAATATAGAGGCTATTAAACCCTCCATCGTATGAGTAAATAACCCTATTGTAACTATTCCCATATGAGCTACCGAGGAATAAGCTATCAAACGTTTCGCATCTACCTGTCTGCAAGTAGTTAAACTCCCATATATCACTGCTATTAACGATAACGTTAGTATGATTGGTGCTAAATACTCTGTTGCTTCAGGGAAAAGAGGCCAAGCGAATCGAATGAATCCATAACCTCCTAATTTTAATAATATTCCAGCTAGAATCACTGAACCAGCTAAAGGAGCCTCAACATGCGCAAGGGGTAACCATATATGAAAGGGTATCATTGGTATCTTAACTGCTAAACTAAGGAAGAAACCTATAAATAACCAAATTTGAATGTTACTATCAATCTGAATATTAGTTAAAGATAAATAATCAGTTGTACCTGTTATTCTGTAAATAACTGCTATGCTAAGTAACATTAATACTGAACCAACTAAAGTATAAAAGAAGAAATAATAGGCAGCTTTTATCTTCTCTGCCCGAGCTCCCCATACTCCTATTATTAAAAACATGGGTATTAATATGCTTTCAAACAACACATAAAATATTAACAAATCTAATGTTGAGAATACCCCAATTAATAGTAGTTCCATGCCTAAAAGGCACATAATAAACTCTTTAATAAGAAACTTAATACTATTCCAACTTACTAAAATACAAATTGGTGTTAATAAAGTACTTAGTATAATGAAAAATATAGAGATCCCGTCAATAGCAAACAATATCGGAGAACCTTCAAACCATCCTATTGTACTTACCCAATTGAATTCTATTATCTGTTGAAATTGAGCTTCTTGATGAAGGTTAACTAATAATAAAATAGAAAGAGCAAATGTAATCAAAGACCACTCTAACGCTTGTTGGCGTAATTTCATACTATTTTCCCTTGGAGTTAATGCTATTATTACTATACTTATTAATATAGAGCCCACTGTACAAGCTAATATCATATTAATATATAATTACTAGCCACTATCTTGCGGCTAGTTTTTCCTATCTTAGGAGATTATTCTGGACTTGGAAAAGAACTTTCCTTCACCCTGTTTTTAATTTACGATTAGGTACTTAAGTGCGATAGCTGTTCCAACTAATATCATTAATGCATAATTAAATAATAAACCAGATTGTAAGCTGCTTAACTCTTTAGTTCTATCAACCATGAATCGGGCTATTCCAGTGGGGCCCAAAATCTCTAAAATACCTCTATCTATAGTACGATAAGAGACAATATGGCCAAACTTCCAAACTGTGCTTCCAATATAATAATTTGCTATTTGATTAAACTCCCAAGCATAAAATAAGAAACCATATATGCTAGGGCGTGTAATATAATAAATAATATATGGACGAAGTATAAACACTAATAATATCCCTGTTACGGACATAATAACTGGTGCTAAAGAGACTATTGTGGGCACAAGCGGCAAGGGACGTATACCTGGCGCAAACACCATATTTTGGGCGATATAACCAACTAAAATACTCCCTATTGCTAATACTAATAAAGGACCCAATAAGTTCCAATCAGCTTCTTGTAAATGTTGTGCACTTATATGTGTTAAATTAGGCTTAGACACAAAACTTAAGTATATTAATCGGAATGAATAAAAGGCAGTTAAGAAAGCTGTAATTGAAGCTAACCAATAAATAGATATTAAACAATAGCTATTATAAGTTAACTCTAATATTAAATCTTTAGAGTAAAATCCAGATAAATAGGGAAAACCAGCTAAAGACAAGGAACCAATCAACATTAATACATATGTTAAAGGTAAGCCCCGGATTATTCCCCCCATCTTCCTAAGATCTTGTTCATCTAAAAGAGCATGAATTATTGAGCCTGCTCCTAAGAATAATAAAGCCTTAAAGAAAGCATGAGTTAGTAGATGATATAAACTACTTAAACAGCTATAAGTACCACAAGCCATTACCATGTATCCTAGTTGACTACAAGTAGAATAAGCAATAACTTTTTTTATATCCGATTGGACTAATCCTACTGTAGCTGCAAAGAAAGCAGTTAAGGAGCCAACTAAACCCACAATAATTGTTGCAGTTGGAGAGTAATCAAAAAGGGGAGCTGATCTTATAATTAAAAATACTCCTGCTGTTACCATTGTTGCTGCGTGAATTAGGGCCGAAACAGGTGTGGGGCCCTCCATAGCATCCGGCAACCAAGTATGTAACCCTAATTGGGCAGATTTTCCTACAGCCCCTATAGTTAATAATATACAAATCCAAGTACAAGCTGAAGATGGTGTTAAAGCGGAAAATAAACTACAGTAATCTAATACCCCAAATTCTTTCCAGATTAATATAATAGCTAACATTAATCCTATATCTCCTATTCTATTGATTAACATTGCCTTAATTGCCGCCTTGTTAGCTTGTATACGCGTAAACCAAAAGTTAATTAATAAGTAAGAACACAAACCAACACCTTCCCAACCAATAAATAATTGCACATAATTATTACTAGTAACTAAAACTAACATAAAAAAGGTAAATAGAGATAGATAGCTCATAAATCTAGGTAAATGGGGGTCTTCTCTCATATAACTTGTAGAATAGACATGAACTAGCCCGCTAATTGTGGTTACTACTATTAACATCACAGCTGTTACCATATCAAATTGTAAGCCAAAGTTAGTTATTAGTAAATCTGACTCTATCCATCTGCCTAACTCTATATATACTGTAGACCCATTAATAAGGATTTCATAACATAATACAAAAGAGAGAAGGCTACTGGCGAGAACCCACACAGAACTTAACAAGCCAGCCCCTTTTCTTCCTAGATAGCGACCCCCTAGTCCGCTTCCGACTGCGCTTAGTAACGGTATTAATATAACTAGAAGATACATGGGAATAAATCTAAAATAATCAAATGTGTTAATTGAAAGAATAAACTAGGACATACTATAATTGTTAATACTAAATATAAGCTTACCCCTATTAGTATTGCTTTGCCTAAACCTGTTTCCTCCGGTGCTACGCTACCTCGTGGAGAATTAAGTATATTTGTTATTACTAAAGGCGTAGACAAGGGCTGATAAAACATAATTTTAACTAATCTAAGATAATAAACTCCAGCTATCACGGAACAGACTAAAGCTATTAAAGCACTAAGATAGTAACCTTGACCAACAGCTGCTAAGATAATATACCATTTAGTTAAAAACCCAATTAAAGGAGGAATTCCTGCAGTAGACAATAAACCTGTAGCTAATGCTAATGCTAACATTGGGTTTAATCTTGAAACACCACTAAACTCAATAAGCATGTCTCTTTTAGGAGATATTATTAATACTACAGACCAAAGTAGTACTTGAGTTATTATATAGGCACCTATATACATTAAACTCGCCTGAAGACTTTCTATAGACCCAATAGCTATTCCAAGCAACACAAACCCCATATGGCTTATCCCGCTATAAGCTAATAGTCTTTTTATTCGAGTTTGATTCAAAGCTCCTATAGCCCCCACAATCAAAGAGATTATTCCGGCTATTAATAACCCCATTTCATTTAAGCCTATTTGCACTATAATAGCTAGTACCCCCAATTTAGGCACGATAGATAATAGCGCAGCTACCCAAGTTGGAGCCCCCTCGTAGACATCGGGGGCCCACATATGAAATGGAGCTGCAGATACTTTAAATAACAATGAGATAGTAATAAGACACTTACCAGCTAATGTTCCATAAGATATTATACTCATACGAATAAATTGAAGTTCAAGCTCTCCTGTGGAGCCATAAATTAAGGCACAACCAAACAGGAACAATCCCGAAGATAGTGCTCCTAACACGAAGTATTTTAGCCCAGCTTCTGCCGATAACAATGAATTTTTATTATAAGCCACTAAGATAAACATACATAATGTTTGCATTTCTAATGCTAAATATATAGAAATTAAATTTGTTGACCCAATAAGTAATAAATTACCTAAGATCACTAATAAAATCAATAAAGAGCTTGATCGATGCGATGTTCTATGGTCCAGCATACATAGTATAGCTAACCCACCTAGCATCACCAACATCTTAATAGCCTGTGTCCAACATAATAGATGGGGCTCAGCTAATAGCCCAGCAGCCCCCACAGCACCCGCAAGTAGCATAGCTAATCTTAAAGTCGGGGCCTTTAATCCATACGTCAACACTATTAGTATGATGAGCCCTAGTGTTAATTCCATAGTATGCCAGGGGCTATGCACCCACATGGCATATGAGAAGATACGCCACTTTCGTGGCACCTTATTAATCCCTAAACCTTTTGTTTTCCTTCTTTGCAGCAGCCAGAAGTTGATTACGTCGATGGGGCCAATATAGTCGAGCATCGCTGAGACCATTCCTTGCGTACTAGGACTCAGAAAAGTTGGGATTGAACATTGTAGATAGAAACCGAGCTGTGTCACCACGCTCTGAACTCAAATCATGTACGGTTTTCATGGTCGAACAGACCAACCTAGGGTACCTTCTACAGCACCAGGGCACCGCAATTCAACATCGAGGTCGCAAACACTGTCCTCGATAAGAACTCTCCGACAATATTACGCTGTTATCCCTACGGTAGCTTTTATCCGCTTTCGATATTTATTTTGGACAATCATATCGGGTCATTATCGCCCACATAGGACATAGTCCTTGTGCCAGCTAGGGGTGTCCCCCTCACTGTCAGGCTAATGAGATTAGCTTTATATACCATAAGCTCGCCTTCGTTTCTTATTCAAAGGTAGTCGCCCCAACTAAACTGTCCTACCAACAAAAATTATTAACTCAAAATTAGGATACTTTGTATCGATCATTTTAAGTTAACGCTATCGGTATCCAGTAAAGCTCGATAGGGTCTTTTCGTCTTACAATGTTTATGTAGTATCTTCACTACAACTATAATTTCATCGGCTTTCCTCTTGAGACAGTAAGACCCTCGTGGTTCCATTCATACCCGCCAACAATTAATTGGCTATTTATTGTGCTACATTATCACGGTCAGAGTTACCGCGGCCATTCAGTTGGGTTTCGCTTTAGACGTTAGTCCTCAGTTTCACTATACAACCATTGGGCAGAATTCACCCTCTATACTTCAGTAATCTTTAGCAGAGAGCTATGTTTTTGGTAAACAGTCGAGATCTTATTTTGCCGAGTTCCTTAAGAGAAATTATGCCTAGATATAAGTCCCATAAATAACAGTTGAAGGTACAAAGTACCATAATATTTTTCCTGAACAAGAATAAGAATTATAATCCATCGGGCGTAATGCCCTTAGAAGCTGTATATATCTATTTATTTGGGAGTAAATCTTGTACTACTCATGCCTGCATTATCACTTCTGTTTATCTCACGAGGTGTACACGTATCGTGTCTACAGAACGCTCTACTACCAAGCCAGTTGATATTTCCTTGCGGTATGGCTTCCTTACAGTTGCCATCTGGCTTCCAGAATTTCAGTTACAGATTTAGCCGCCTTAATTCTTAGAGTTTCCTAGCTCATTCAGTGAACTTTTACGTTTTCCTGTACAGATGGCTGTTTCCAAGCCTACTTCCTGTTTGTCTAAGTTGAACCCTCTTTATACACTTAATCTGTATTAGTGACTTTAATTTCTGGTTAGGGCTTACCCCTCTTGACTAGAGGCCTTATCGCCATAGTCTTACTACACCAGTAATTCAAGCCCCCGGGTTTGGGGGCGAATCAACTTGGGGCGCCTTACTAAGATAAGTTTCGTAGAGAACCAGCTATATCCAAGTTCGACTAGTATTTCACCGCTAACCACAGCTCATCCAAGATTTTTGCCACAATCACTGGTTCGGTCAGCATAGCTACCTGGCCATGGTTAGATCACTTGGTTTCGGGTAATTTGACTGACGAGTTTTTCTCTTGCTTTCACTACGCCTTCATTTACTACTTAAGCTTGCCAAATTTTGTCTTGCAGGCCCATTATGCAAAAGGTAACTTTTAGAACCAATTCTAAGTCTTTCCCTCACGGTACTCTCTCTATAGGTGTCTATCGGGGTTTAGTCTAGATGTCCAATCATCTTAATTATCTGTTTGAGACAATTCCTCCGCTATCGCTCGCCGCTACGCACGGAATCTCAGTTGATGTATTCCTCATAGTTTAGTAAGATGTTTCAATTAACTATTCAATTCACCCTTTTCAGTTAGGATAAACAAGTTCAAAGTCTCTCCCTTGTTATTTCGTATTTCACGTCCTTACCGATAGACCCTAGACTTTACTCAGTTCCACTGTCTAAAGACTCATTAAGATAAACCCAATATAATTTCTTATGTCCTGGGGTTCTCTTCCAACCTAAAATAGAGATTTTATTTCTATGAATATCTAAATGACAGCTTGAACAGACTGGCACCAAGTTAGATTTTCGATTTAATTTTCTATTACATAATTTTTCAGGTTGACTTTTAAATTCACTCTTAGGTTGAATGTGGTGAATAGCCTCTGCTGGAGCTCCGCATATTTCACACGAATCAATAAAAACTTGAGCATTATATTTAGAAGGGCGGAATATTGTTAAAGGGCTAAACTCACTTCGGGATGGTAACTCCCAATTAATAAGTTTACGATATTTCAAAGCACTATTATAAAATTTTTTATCATTAATTATATGACCCATAACTTCAATGCCATATTGAGAGGGCCCTGGGCCAGGTTTCAATTTACGTTCATAAATTAGGCCCGAATTTTCTTGTTGAATAACAGATAAATGATAGCACCGAACTGGCAAATCAATTAAAGAACAAACTTGATGTAAATGAGTAGAAAGAACGAAACTAGTTTGTGCAGCTGTTAATCTTTCAATTGTTGCAGCTAATATCGCTGTTCCCGAACTAACTTCTGTTCCATGACAAATTTCGTCCCCTAATATTAAACTGTTATAATTAGCTAGCTTTAATATAGTTGAAAGATCTCTCATTTCGACCTCAAAAGTACCTTGGCCTTTATGAAGATCATCTCCCCCTAAAATACGAGTAATTAAATAATTATAAGGCCTTAACTTAAATGAATCTGCAGCTACATACATTCCTGCTTGAGCTAAGATTACGTTGACCCCGATTGCTCTGAGTAGAGTAGATTTACCCGCACCATTTACTGAGAATATTAACATTCCCTTATCTTCTAAATTAATATTATGAGCTACACATTCTTCTTGAGTGTTTAACTGTTCTACTAATGGGTGTCGTAAGTTAATTGCTTCTATAAAACCTTTGGTTTGTTGGGGTTTCGTTAGTGTTAAGCAAGGTTTAGTATAATTGAATTTAATAGCCGCAATAGCCCCGCTTAATGCAACATCTAATCTAGAAATCATATTTACTAAGGGCGAAAATAGTTCAGAATAATTAAAATATAATCTTTTAAGTTCCTGGTTATAAGTCTGTTTAACGTAAGTATTAATTTGCTCTTCTAATAAATTTAATTCGATTGATATTTTATGAATAGTAGGACTAGTAATTATATGGTGGTTTCCTCTCTTACCCAATACAATAATTGAATTATTAGATATAGAGGCATTAGTCATGTAATATTCTAACTTAGTTAACTTTTTAGATAAAATAGAAAAAGCATAACCCTCTTTATTAAAATATTCGGCTTTAATAGAAATTGTATCTTGAAACACAATATTTGAAATCTGTTCGGCCCACTCTGTAAGTTGGGCCCTTAAAGTTTGTTGTTGTGCAAGTAAATTAGTTAAATTATCAGTTGGCTGTAATATATCTTTAAAATCACCTAAAAGATTATTTACTTGGAAAACTCGGTCTATTTCTTCAATTAACGATTCTAGTTGGGGCCCGATTAAAGGAGGTAATTGAATGTTATTATTTATCAATTTACTTATTAACTGATTAGCAAACAAATAAGAATGATAAATTTGACTTAACTTTTTAGGGGATAAGGTAGTATCACTTGAGGCACATATTGCCCATTGACGATGTAAAGAAGATAAATCTTTAATGTGTTTTAACTCGAAATTGTCAAATATTTTCTTGTCAAGTAATTGTTTAAATATAGCAATCTCCTTATAACGAAGATTTAATTCAGAATAATCTGTAATAGGATTAAGAAGTCTAAATTTGAAAAGTCTTTTACCCATTGCAGTAGAACAATAATCAACCAGATTAAGTAAACCACCCAGTTTCCCCCTCTTAGGCAATAAGTCCAATTGATATTCTGCTCGATTACATAATATTAAATTTAAAGGACTAACAACAGAATTATAACACTCAGGAAGTTGAAGATTCTTAATAAGATTAGGATTTCGATCTTTAATAAATTGTAATACTCCTAAAAGACTAATTAAATTTGCCTGATTAACATTTTCTGTCCAAGTACTTTGAAATATCTTACTAAGGGTATATCTTTGATAATTTTTGTTCAACCACTCTGCGTTAATGCCTATATAAATATGGAGCAAAAGCCACTCCTTATTATTATTTTCGTACTTATAAGATAAATAACACGGTAAGTTGGTTAGTACTTCTCCCATAACTTCAATTTTAGCATTAGGTTCAGAGGGGAATAAATTCCAACCAATTAATAAGTTATATATCTTATTTATTAAGATATTTAAGCCAACCCCCGAGTCCGCCCAAATTACTATTTCTCTAATACGATAACTGATTAATAACCGGGCTACTTTGTCCCTGTCCGTCCAAGAGACAGGAAACATTATACTATGCCCATTCATGGCTGAAAATAAAGTAATACCTAGTAAGTCGTCTTGAGAAAAATAAATTGATAACACATAGGATAATTCCGAACAATCTTCTGAATTGCAACTAGGAGAATAAACTTGAGATACTGCGCGTTGTTTTGGCCCGGATTTACCAGTGACTAATTCATCAATAACTATAACAGTCCAACCTTTATCCAACAAGGTGCTTAGATGGGTAGTAAGAGAATAGATTGGAAACCCCATTTGAAGCAAAGATCTTTTACCGGGTGATATTATTCTCATATCAAGTAACGAAGCAACTTGTTCAATGGGGGATATTACCTCTAAGGGCCTATTTCGTATCGATGACTCCATTAATAACTCGGCTTGAGAGTATGCTCGCTGCTTACTAGAAGTATCAGGCTCATGCCAAAGTTCATAGAACTTACCAATCTGGATAAGCTGGATTACTGATAATCCATACTTAGAATAATTCTCCTCCGCTAAGTTAAAATATTGCATAGGTATCTGATTCATTTTTAATTAGGAGTTAACCTCTTAATAAATTTAAGGCTCGAACAGCAATTGTACCACGTAAACGGTAATAGTTAACCATAATGGCTAAACCGATAGCAGACTCGGCAGCTGCGACAGTTAGAATCACAATCGCAAAAATTTGACCAAAAAGCGTATAGAGCACACGAGACTCAAATAGAAGCAAAATAGTAGAGGCCAGTAAAACTAGCTCTACACACATTAGCATAATAATTAAATTGCTTCTGTTAAGAATAATACCTAAGATTCCGATTAATAAGATGACAATTGATAATATTAAATAAGACATGCGCTATACCAATTAGAGGCTAGTTTTCCCACTCTAAGCCTCCTTCTATCCACTCATAAATTAACCCTAAAGTTAATATAAATAAAAATAACATAACAACCCAATATCCAAATAAAGGTAAGCCCATATATGTGACAGCCCAAGGAAATAAGAAAGATATTTCAAGATCAAATATTAAAAACAAGATACCAATTAAGAAGAATCTAACGGAGAAGGGATTCCCCGGGTTGTCAAAAGGATCAAATCCACATTCATAGACTGACACTTTTTCTATATCAGGTTGTTTATATCCTAATAAATAAGATGCCCCTAAAATTAGAGTTGATAATGTTCCGCTGACGATAAGTAGTATTAATATTCCTTTAAACTCCATGTTCCTCTCTATGTTCCTAAGCGGAGACGTGCATTAACACTTGGCCAGAAGGCACCTAAAGGTGCTCTCTGCTGATTTGTAGGAAGAGATCTTGCTTACTACGTAATGATTCACCATGAGAATTATATAAAAAAGGTGAATTTGGCTGCTTAGCTAATAATATAGCCCCTATCATAGCGACTAGTAGTACCAAACTAGCAATTAACACTAATTCATAATAAGTTGTATAAAGATGACTTCCAATTGCCCCAATGTTAGTTCTAGATCCTATAACAGGATTGCTGATATATTTAGGGCTATTGGTTAGTAAACTATAAAATAAGAATATAACAGATAATCCTACAGGTAAAAAATGCGAATGATCTTGAGAATCTACTTTATTAGGCTGTTGAATTAACATAATTACGAACAGAAATAAAATAGCGATAGCCCCTACATAGACAATTATAAATATTAAGCCTATGTAATCTAATCCCAACGATATAAACATAACAGCAGCATTAACAAAGGCAATAACTAACCAAAATACTGAATAAACAGGATTCGGCGTAGATATGACCATAAGACTAGCTCCAACTATTCCTAAGGAGAATATCATAAATAAACTATTCATATTGCACTTCGGCCAACAATGACCTATACTTCTTCTTATACTACTTCATACGAAGCAATTTGGTTTCTACCCAACCTAACAAGGGGACCAATACTAAGAAGTAGCAAAAGTAGAATAAAGAAGCAAATTGACCAATCATAACATAAGGTTCCTCAACTGGATTAGCTCCTAACCAGGTTAATAGAATAAAATCAGCTACTAAAAACCAAAATGCTATTTTACCTAAAGGTCTAAATGTTAAAGCTCTTAATTTACTAGTATGAATAAAAGGCAATAAAAATAACACCAAGATACTAAATACCATAGCCAAGACTCCCCCAAGTTTGTTGGGTATAGAGCGTAGTATGGCGTATGCGAATAAGAAGTACCATTCTGGTTGTATATGAACAGGAGTTACTAAAGGATTAGCTTGAATGAAATTTTCAGGATCACCTAATACATTAGGCATAAAATAACAAAGTATAATTAAAATAGTGCTAAGTACCATTATACCAAACAAGTCCTTATAAGTATAATAAACATGAAAGGTAACTTTATCTATATTAGAATCAATCCCTAAAGGATTATTTGACCCAGCTGTATGTAAACTAATAATATGTAATAAGCCCAATCCAACTAAAAGAAAAGGAAAAAGATAATGTAAAGAGAAGAAACGATTAAGAGTCGCGTTAGATACACTAAATCCTCCCCAAATCCACTGAACAACATCTGTTCCTATATAGGGTATAGCAGAACAAAAGTTAGTAATAACTGTGGCTCCCCAAAAAGACATTTGTCCCCAAGGTAATACATACCCTAAGAAAGCTGTTAACATCATCACTAAGTAAATTATAACCCCTACATTCCAAACGTCCATTTTCATGTAGCTCCCATAATAGAGTCCTCTACCCATGTGTATATATACACAAAGAAAGAATAATGAAGCTCCATTAGCATGAATATATTTTAACATAAAACCATAATTAACGTCTCTTAAAATATGGGAAATTGAGTCAAAAGCTAAACTAACGTCAGGGCAATAATGCATAGCTAAGAATATTCCAGTAATCAATTGAATAGCTAAACAAAGTCCTAACAAAGAACCAAAATTCCAGTAATAACTAATATTAGAAGGGGCTGGTAGATCAACCAGAACCCCGTTCACAATAGAGATTATTGGATGTTGAGTTCTTATTCGTAACATTTTGTTTGGTGATTCCATATGCATGCGCTCAGGAAGTTATCTCCCTAAATGCTAGCAAGGCACTGCATCTAAACCTATCAACAGGCCAGAAACTAAAACGATTAAACCAAGACTGAAAGGTAAGTAAGACTTCCATAATAAATACATAAGTTGGTCATATCTCATTCTAGGGAAAGAAGCTCGCACCCACACAAATGCGAACACTACTACGGCAGTTTTAAGGGCTAAGCAACCCATTCCTAGAATTCCTGTGAAAGGTGCCCAACCACCTAAAAACAATAAACTTATCAAACAGCTCATTAGAATAATATGGCCGTATTCAGCTAAAAAGAATAGGGCAAACGACATACTAGAATATTCTACATTATATCCAGATACTAATTCTGATTCTCCCTCGGTAAGATCAAAAGGAGCTCGATTAGTTTCAGCTAATGCTGAAGCAAAAAACATTAAAGCAGCTGGAAATAAAGGTATTATATACCAAATTTCAGCTTGAGCTAAAACAATCTGAGTGATATTAAGAGAACCTGCACATAATATTACTGATATTAGAATGAGCCCTATACACACTTCATAGCTAATCATTTGAGCTGCTGCTCTAATAGCCCCTAAGAATGCATATTTAGAATTACTTCCCCAACCAGACATTAAAATAGCATACACCCCCATAGAACTGATAGCAAAGATGTATAAGACACCAACATTAATATCAGCTAGTACAATACCAGGGCTAAAAGGAATAACCCCCCAAGCTAAAAAAGCTAAAGTAAGCGATAAAATTGGGGCTACAATATAAACCGACAGATTAGCATGATTGGGAATAGCCATCTCTTTAGTGAATAACTTTAATCCATCAGCTAAAGGCTGTAATAGTCCATAAACACCAACTACATTAGGTCCTTTTCGTGCTTGCATATACCCTAATACCTTTCTTTCTGCTAAAGTTAAATAAGCTATAGCCACTAATAGAGGTATTATTATTGCAAGCGTTTTAAAGATAATTGAAATAATAGTACTCATCATCCTAGTTACGGAGGGCGACCAAGTACGTATTGAACGCACATAACTTGGCCCAAGAACAAGTTCCCTTACCCTTACTATGTTACGACTTACCCATTCTCGAAAAGGAGGGATAACCCCACCGCGGGGCGTCTCGTATCCTTAACTTGAAGGGGACGACGGGCGATTTGTGCTAACACTGGGTTAGAATTCACCGGAACGCTCTACTTCCCGATTACTATCAAATCCTACTTAAGATTCCCGTTTCAGAGAATCTCCGCCTCCTAATTTACTGTGTATATTGTATAGGAGAATGTAGCGCATAATATCCCTTTCCATAAAGACCATGACACCTGACTTAATCCATAATAGGGTTAAGGATAACATTTATTGTTATCCTGACGACGGCCATGCAATGCCTGAGCGGCTATTACCTAAAAAAGTAATCCGCTTTCAAGGAAAGGTAAGGTGACACGCGGATCATCGTATTAAATTACACGCTCCTCTGATTCAAACAGTGAACAGCCAAGCCTTTTGAGTTTCAATCTTGCGATCATAGTATTCAGGCATACAATAAGGTTATTTGCTAATAAAGCTATTGTATAAGTTTAGGGCGAGGACTACCAGGGTATCTAATCCTGTTTGCTATCCAAGCTTTCGTATTTCATGAAGATATAACATGAACGGAGTAAGGAGTCTTCACCTTCGGACTTCCACTCTTGCTTCAAACATTTTACCGCTACCAAGAGGTTCGCCTTACTTTATTCTCATGCTTCACTACATACTTTAACGCCTAATGCGAAATAAAAACTGGGCCTCTAAGTTTAACCGCGTCTGCTGGCACTTAGTTAGACAGACCTCAGTGTGAAACCCTGTGTCAAGCGTTTACCCATTGCACAAGATTCTCTACTGCTGCCAAAATGTCTTCCCCTTGTTTCAGTGAAAGTGTGGCTATACTACGCATCTTCGACCAGGTGGGCCACTATCCCACCTATTCTAATACGTTAACCGAGATAATCTCCGTTTTATCCTCACCAGTAGGACCCTTATTCAGGGCCTTGCATGTATTAGAAGAACACATTGCCTTATAGACTCCCCAAGGTCAAAGGAGTAGTGTGGAAATAATATTTAAATCATCCCCATGACTCAATTTACGCTGATAGACAAACGGTAATTCATTATAAGTATGAAAAGCAGGCGGAGAAGATAAAGACCACTCTAATGAGCCAGGCGAAGTTGACCAACCCTCAAATGGTCTTTCGGCTGCTAATGCCTCATAAGACAAGTATATGAACCATATAATTCCTACCAGAGCTATTACAGCTCCGCAAGAACTAACTAAGTTCCAATCTTGATAAGCATCAGGGAAATCCGAGTATCTTCTAGGTAATCCGGCTAAACCCAAGAAATGCTGGGGGAAGAAGGTTAAATTAACTCCGATAAACATAATCCAGAAATGGATCTTACCGTATAATTCATTATAACGATAACCTGTAATTTTACCGAACCAATAGTAGTATCCTCCAAATATAGCAAATACAGCTCCCATAGATAACACGTAATGGAAGTGAGCTACTACATAATAAGTATCATGTAATGCTATATCTAATGAACTATTAGCTAATATAACTCCAGTTAAACCACCTATGGTAAATAGGAACACAAACCCAATAGCCCACAACATAGGTGTATCAAGCCGTGGGCTTCCCCCATATATAGTAGCTAGCCAGCTAAATATCTTAATTCCAGTAGGTACAGCAATTATCATGGTAGCGGCAGTAAAGTAGGCACGAGTATCTACATCCATACCAACAGTGAACATATGGTGAGCCCAAACAATAAATCCTAATACTCCAATAGAAATCATAGCATAGACCATACCTAAATAACCAAAAATATGTTGTTTAGCAGAAAATGTGGGTATAATTTGAGATACCATACCAAATCCTGGTAGAATTAATATATAGACTTCAGGATGTCCAAAAAACCAGAATAAATGTTGGAATAAAATGGGATCTCCCCCTCCCGCAGGGTCAAAGAATGTTGTATTAAAATTTCTATCTGTCAATAACATTGTAATTGCACCAGCTAACACTGGTAAAGATAATAATAACAATATTGTAGTAATTAATACAGACCATACGAATAGAGGTAATCTATGCATACTCATACCAGGAACCCTCATGTTAATTATAGTAGTTATAAAGTTAATAGAACTTAAAATGGAAGATACACCTGCTAGATGTAGACTAAATATAGCCATATCCACTGCTCCCCCTGAATGGGCTTGAATGCTTGATAGTGGGGGATAAATGGTCCAGCCTGTACCTGCCCCTTGTTCCACAAACATAGAACCAACCAATAGTATTAGAGAAGGTGGTAATAACCAGAAACTAATATTGTTTAATCTAGGAAAGGCCATATCAGGCGCACCAATCATAATTGGCACAAACCAATTTCCGAATCCTCCGATCATTACTGGCATTACTAGGAAGAAAATCATTAATAAAGCATGTGATGTTACAATTACATTATATAAATGATCATCTCCTAACATACTACCTGGAGCGGACAGTTCTAGCCGTATTAACATACTCGAAGCTGTCCCTGCCATTCCAGAAAAAGCACCAAATAGTAAATATAAAGTACCTATATCCTTATGATTAGTAGAAAATAGCCAACGTGTAAGATATTTGTTCAT